CCAATAGGGCTCCTGTGAGCCTCTCTGATGGGAATTCCAAATAATGACATAACAGAATTAGTCCTCGGAAAGGCCCACTATTAAGACAAACAACTCTGATCATCGAAAGCCAGGCCAAGGCACACGGGTGACGGTTGACTCAATTGTTTGCTCGAGGTCCTTTGAGCGAGCAGTTAAAGAAGGCAAGGACAAAAGACAAAGCGAAAGGGAAGGCTGACAGGCCTGCTCACCCGTAGCAGATTCGTTAAGGGTCGACACAGACTTTCAACTGCAACATGGGAAACACTTCGCTTAGCGTGTCAGCTATAATAAAGGAGCTATTTCGGGGTTAAGGACGTGAGGATGGGTTCCACCGGACAGGAGAATGAAGCAGCTTGACTCATGCTGGCATGGGGCCATCTCGAGGCTGTCCACCTTCGTTGTCTGCCACTTTCTTTCATCGTATATAGTCATAGTCTTCTAATTATAGTAATAGAATAAATTCGAGTTTCATCTATTGGATTTGGCTATCTTTCTTCAAGCAAGCCAGCCGGCAAGGGTCGAAAGAAGTCCCTCCCCTCCAGTACGTATGCCTTCCACACCTCTTATCCTTCCACTCTCCTTCATGTGTGAAGGAAGAGGCTGTAGCCTTACCTATACCCTGGCTTTTTCCCTGACCAGCCTTCAAAGATATTCGCAAGAGCTTGTGACTCTGGTTGCCCCTGACTGCTCAATCTCGTTGGTGCCGCCAACCTCATCTCGAAGGTTCAACCAAGTTCACCTTATCTGGAAGGTTCACAACTGGTAGGTCGTTGTCCAAAACTAATGGCATCGTCGTATGAATGTTATTCAATGGTGACATGATAACCTGCAGCTGCGGGCCTTAGCCCGGAGAGGGTTTTTCGAATAGCACGGAGACATTCTTATGGTGCTCTTCTCCGGTCTTTTCTGGTCATTTGCCTTTCCACTTTTCCGTCAGTAATTCGAAGATGACGATTTGGCTCGGGAACAGAGCTTATGCCCTATACCAGCCTCTTTATACCATACCCCGAAATGCCATATGAAGCTATTTCATGATCCCTTAGCTACTTTATGATCCTTTGATGGAACGAACAACATTTCTGCTAACTCGCGAATCTTACACGGGCCTCCTGTTTTCGTGAATTGGAGTTTGCATGCCCGACCTTTGCCTTTAGCTCTTCTAGAGATGGTAGTGGACGTAGTTCAGCCCTTGAAGGAAGCTCCAGTCTGCCTATAAGTCTTGATTGGGAAGGATTCCCTGTCGCTCCGCTCCATCTCGGGGATTGAGAATTTCACCCCACGCCATACGTATACCACGCTCCCCTACTCCTATAAAGGCCGGCTGTGCCAATCTGAAAATGGCAGAAAATCATCTACGAGAGAGTTCCTAAGTTTTGTTCCCACTGCATGCTTCGAGGCCACGACAATGAAAGTTGCAGACATCTTCTTCAACCTATGGAAAAAAGAAAGAGAAAAAACCTCAACAGGGTTCAGAAAGCCTTTCACAAAGACTCAGACAAGACAGATCCAAACTCAAGGCCTCAGATTCTCACGAAAGCCATTTCTAATCATCAGAACAACCAGATCGTTATTCACTCCAGTCAAGATCCAGAGAGGGGGCCCCTGGGTGTCCGCGTATGAAGCAGTGACTGGTAAAGAATGTCCAATTTCATGGAATTGTTGCGTTGCTTGATTTCCTTTATCTGGGGATAAGACCAGATAAGGCGATCGCCGGCGGCTACGTTCACTGCAGCTGGTTGCTCAGGAATTTCGCCCATATTAACTTGAACGTGAATCCGGAATACACCGTGCCCGTAGTTCGAGCATTCCTCCTATACCTCCTGGGTCTCCGGGCAAGTGCTAGTGGTTTTGCTCAGAGAGTCTTTCCTTCCGAAATCAACGAAACTCCTTATCTTCAGCTTCAATTACAGAGCATTCTGCTTTATTCAAAACTTGCACAAGCCCAGAACTTTTGAAAGAAGCTATTCTTTCTTGGAACTGAGGTTTATTCGTTTTTAAGTAAGTACGTAACTCAACGAGAAATTTCCTTACCGCTCCGTGGGTCCCTCTCCTAATGTAATACGAGCCAATACAAGCCAACCACTCGCCCAAAGTAGTGCACCTTGGTTTTCCAAAGCCTTCTATCACACTGGGATCATTCACGACTAACCCGAAAAAAGAAGTAGTCATCGGAACCGACAGCGAGTGGACCTATGTCAGCGAGTCGAGCACGGGGGAATGTCCTATGAAAAGCATGGGACTAAGGTGATGCACGCGAGAAAAGATAGCCGTACCAGCCCGCTACTTCCCCTTCAGCCTGCTATTTGCTGGAATCTCATCCCTGTAAGAACCTAACCGATCTATCGCGTAGGATCAGATCAAGACAAGCACCGGCAAGTGAAAATGATTCTATAAGTCAGCCTCACCTCATTCCAATCAAAAGGAAGCTATCCCGCCGAATCCTGAAAAATGGGTTCTTGGGGAAGCGTAGTTAGGGGAGAGTAGGGGCTGTCGCCGCCTGATAGAGGCAGAAGCCGGGGCCACCGGAGCTATCTGCGTCGAGTGTGTCGATTGAAAGAGGAGGGGAGACAACTCAAATGCCAGCGTAGAAATAGAAAGAGTCGTGCCGTTCAAAGTAGAATTCTTCTAAGATCCATTGCTCGATTTTGCATGCTCTGCTCCCACAGAGAGACTTTCGAGGGCAGATCCGGGTGGGTTGGTCCTAAAGTCATGGGAGAGGCAGGCTAAGTGAAATAATATACTGGTACTACTATAGAATCTTATGAATCACGCACGGCACACTTTCTATATCTCCTTCGTCTACAAGGTGAACAGCTTAGCTTACAGCACAGCGTGTTCGCCACCACACTGGCTGGCTGGTGCATTGGCCTTACCGTAATAGGGCCGAGAGGCATGACCCTTCGATTAGAACGCCCCCTATCTCGTGACACGCTCCGCGTGGCATTTCCTTTTATAAAGTCCGTATCGTATAACTTCTAACCAAAAGATTCATTCTTTATGAATTACCATTCAAAGGGTGGGTGCATTGCCTCTTTGAGTGAAGAAGAGAAGGGCTTTGTATAGACGACACTAAAGAGCCATGTTCGTCGCCCTAGGCTCACCATTATTTCATTCTATTGATGGGTTCTAGCTCAAAAGAACGTATACATGGAGCTATGTCGACTTACGTACGTCTCGTTGACCAAACGATCAGGTATACCACGCCACGTATCATCCCCTCTTTCCATAGAGGAGAGATAAAGAAAAATAAAAGATATAGTGATCGTGCCGTAAGACCTTGTTCGTTTCTACTTGACGTTATTTTCCTCGGTTTTTTTTACATTACATAAGGTAGCTTGCTTACTTAGCGCTTGCGCTAAGGATCTAATCAGAGTCAAACAAACTTGGATTTGAAAAAAAACCTTTCCCTTATTAGCCGGTAAAAAACTCCTTTTACTTTAGTAAAGGCGGATTAAGCCAAAAAACATTTCTTTTTTCGAACAGTCTCAACGTCCTCGTTGAGAGTCGCTCTGCGAGACGTCCAGTAGTCTTGTCGAATCGTAAGTCTCAGCCCGTTCCCAGCTTGCCTCGCTCTCAGGTTGGCCCTTCTACTTGACTAAGTAGTATTCCACTCGTGCAGTGGGTGTATGGGCTAGCCCATGGTGCGGTCAGCTATGATATACTCAACTTCTTCTTTAGTAGGCTCATCTACAACATCTGGTGGTGCCCTCGTGGGCACGTTCCTCTCTGGGTCGGTCTGGTCTAATCGAAGTCAACTGACTCACATGGAATACGGGGTGAGTTTTCACCGAGCTGGTCGCTTGAGTCTATAGGCTACCTCTCCTATCCGCTTCTCTACAAGGTCTACTTTCTTCTTCCTTTAGACCGGGCCAAGCCTTTAGGCTGTTTAAGTAGGTTGGGCTAGGTCGTTGTGCTCCTGCCACCTGTTGGCAAACAAAGTAGGCTGATGGGCAAGCCCCCTCCTGTCGCAATGGTGTGGGGCGTCAGAGGCTGTTGCCCCGTGGCCAACTCGAAGGGGCTGAAGTTCGACGCAGAGCTTTTTAATTGTTAAGTTATAGCAGCACTGAGCAACATCCAACAGCTCCAGTCCTTCTGGTTTGCACCAAAGTGCCTTAAGTAGCCCTCGAGGAGTCCGTTTATTCTCTCCGTCTGAGCTTTCAAAGATATACCGACCGTAGGTATCTGACCATCAGATACCGACCAGTCGTCTTCTAACATTACCGACCTTTAAATATCGGGTTTTCATAAATTTAACATAACATAAACTTTTCATCATCAGAAACAACCCGATTTCCGACCTCTTGCATTGCATTACCATAACGAAAAAAAAAAAGAGAGATTGCTCTTGTGACTCGGAATGAACCTCTTTCGGTGGGGGAAAGGAATAGCGATGGATTCCTATGGAGCATCCAGGAACAAGAAGATTCAATCGGACGACGAATTCTTACGTGGTCCAAGGAAATCAAAGGTCCGCTTCCACGATTTCATCTATATTGAATCTTAAGAATAGCTTATATAGTCATGATTCAATTTAGGTCCACTGACTTTTGATTTCTTTCTCATTTTTTGGATCTGATTGGAACAATAGAGAAGTAGGAAGACTTTGGCGATTCATAATGGGGTATCTAGAATATCTATGTCCCAGGACATAAAATATGAATAATGAAACATGAGGCAGTTCTCCTAATCGACTACTTATCATCATAATGAACATTCCACTTAAAAATGAAAAAAAATGACTCGCCGGGCGGTTACCTTTTTTTTCATATCTATATCCTCTGCTGAAAAATGAAGACTAAGACAGGAAAATAAAAAAGCCCTTTCTTTATTGGATTTGAACCGATGACTTACGCCTCTTTCTTAGGGCGTTTAAAGAGCGTGACTCTACCGCTTAGTTAAAAAGAATAAGTTTAGGCTGTACACCTCATTTTCCTGGGATTGTAGTTCAATTGGTCAGAGCACCGCCCTGTCAAGGCGGA